AAACTCTAAACTAAAGTAAAAGGGCTAATCTGTTATTTCTTCCATGGCCCCTAGAATGCCAATATTAGCACGGATCGTACGGAAATGTAACTCACTATTCAAACAACTATTCAGAGTTCCTAGAGCTCCTTGTAAGGCTTGTTGAAAAACTCGTTGTCGGACCTGATTAATTGCTCTTTGTTGTTCAAAATGAAGGGTTTCATTTTTGTAATTTTCTAATCGTTCCAAAGTGTCACAAGTGGCATTAATCAAATTTTCTTTTTCTCGTTCTATCTCAGAGTATCCATTCATTCGATACTCATCTGCTTCTATTTCCACTTTCCGTAAGCGAGTCCTGGCTCTTTCGAGCTGCTCAATGGCCCCTCTACGTAATTCTTCCGAATTTCGAATAGTACTCAAGATCCTCTGTTTTCGATTATCTAATAAATCATTTAATGAAAGTAGATTATCTTACCATTAATTTCACAACTTCCATAATCTCTTCCCGAACCAAACATGAATCTTTCAATTCATTTGGCTCTCACGCTCAATTATTTATTTTATGTTATGGGCATTCCCATATCTTTTTTTTTAATGTAATGAGCCTACCCTCTCTTTTCTGTTTATATTCAAAAACATCGAAACTGATATAAGACCAGAATATTAGAAGGACTCTTCCGACCAGACAAAAATCTATAATTGTCAGCAAAGTTCTTTCTTTATTTGTATTTGTTCTTTATTTAATTTAAAATTTAAATTTACAATTTATTTCTATATTTTTTTTTATTTCCTTTTTTTCTTCACTTCAAATCCAAAAATTCCTATTTTTTTTTTACGTAGGTCGTCGATTCGGCATTGGAAAAAAAGAGCAAGATGCCCATTTTTTTAATAAATGGTTCAAATCATTTTATCGATATGAGTGTTCTATATCAGATAAATTACCAACTATTCATTTTTAAACCATTTCGGTACGTTAGTACCGGTAGAAAGAGTACCATGTTTTGCCTGGACTTCAAACAGTTTAGCTTTAACCATGTTAATGGTCTCACATTATTGGTTAATAGAGAATCAAATTTACCAATAAGTCACGAAATGCTATGGTTCTTACATATGATTTCTTAATTTATTCAGAAATAATTCGTTGAGATCGTGCACTTTTTTTCCTATTTATCCTATAAAATGAATAAAATACCATAAATAAAGTGCAGTCGGATGGATCCAACCTATTCTTGAAATACACAACTCGCACACACTCCCTTTCCAAAAAAAATCAATACACCAAGCACTACACTTAGATTTATTGGATTTGTTGCTAAAATATCGGTATTAAACCCGAAACTCCCGGCGGATGGCCAGTGACCCAAGGAAAGGAAAGAATCGGTTACATTTTTCATATGTTCTCCTCTTATAGATAGGACTAACAAAGAACAGAGTTCTTTTTGTATCACTTCGTCGTCCCTTTTTTGGTCGATTTCTTTTTATTATATAAATAATATTCCCATTTTTTTTTTTTAATGGGAGTAGATTAAATCTAGTAATTTAATTTGATAATTTAAAAATTTCTTACTTGAAGTTTCCAATCCAATAAAATACTTATTAGGTTAAGTCTTGGGTCTCATGTCAATTGTGAAATATCTCGTTTGTTGAAACGATTCCTAAAAAAAGTAAAAAAAAAGGTTTACATTGTACTAAGCTTAAGCTAAGGACGCGAAGGAAGAAAAGGAGCGGATCCAGTAATTACTCATCCTCAAAACAGTCCTTCCTTTCCTGGGGTATTGTCTCAACAAATAAATAATTGTAGGAGTAAAGCGTTGATATAATTAGAAGAAGCAAACAGCAATTCTGAGTTAATAAAATAAGAAAAAAGTATAGCGAGTTAAAAAAATAAGAAAAAAAGTATAGTATGTAAGGTACTTTTTTAAATTTCTAGGATTAAACAAAAGGATTCGCAAACAAAAGCGCTAACGCCACGACCAGTCCATAAATTGTTAAAGCTTCCATAAAAGCTAGACTAAGCAATAAAGTACCTCGTATTTTACCCTCTGCTTCTGGTTGTCTCGCAATACCTTCTACAGCTTGGCCTGCAGCAGTACCTTGACCAACTCCAGGTCCAATAGAAGCAAGCCCTACGGCCAATCCAGCAGCAATAACGGAAGCGGCAGAAATCAGTGGATTCATGGTAAGTTCCTCGCACCCCCCAAAAAAAAATGGTTAATGATACAATCAACCAATGAATTTTTACTTCATTTTTTTTCTCATTTTTTTCATTAAGATTTTATCATTAAGATCTATCTGATTAAGATCTATCGGGTCGAAATAACTAAAAACTCCGAATTGAAATGATAATATTACTGAATCGTCAGAACTATAGTTCATCTCTTTTTTGCATTTCATTCAATCCACAATCACAGACGAAACAGAAGGACTTATATTGGAACTATATAAATGCAGTGAACCGCAATCAAATCAATCAATATCAATCAAAATCAATATCAATCAATAAAATAATATATATATAGGGTAATATATATATAGTAATATATATATATTAGGAATAGTCCTATATAACTAGTAAATATCTAATATCACATATACATTTGTTTCTTCCATAACGTAAACCACATTTTATATTGAATCGGATTCTAGAATCATTCCTCGAAACAGACACAGGGGCTGGACTTATAGAGATTACATACATCTAGTGTGACCCCCCCAACCCATCTTTTTTTTTTTACAATTCCGCAATATCGTCTATCTTTTTTCCTACGACTCTAGGTCGTATATTCATACGTATTTGTATCTATTATGTTCCCCAACCAAGTGGATTCTCTTGAATCATGCATGAATTGGGATAAGCTTAAAAAAGACTATTTCGAAAACTAGTCAATGATGACCCTCCATGGATTCACCTATATAAGCCGCGGCTAACGTTGCAAAAATAAGAGCTTGAATACCACTTGTAAATAATCCAAGAAGCATAACAGGTATAGGAACTACTGAAGGGACTAAAGAAACAAGAACAACAACTACTAATTCATCAGCCAATATATTCCCGAAAAGTCGAAAACTAAGAGATAAAGGTTTTGTGAAATCTTCTAGGATGTTAATTGGTAAAAGTATTGGGGTTGGTTGAATGTATTTCCCGAAATAACCCAATCCTTTTTTGGTAAGACCCGCATAAAAATATGCCGCTGACGTGGGTAAAGCTAAAGCAACAGTAGTATTTATATCATTCGTAGGCGCAGCTAACTCCCCATGAGGTAATTGTATGATTTTCCAAGGTAAAAGAGCACCTGACCAGTTAGAAACAAAAATAAATAAGAACATAGTTCCAATAAAGGGAACCCAAGGACCATATTCTTCTCCAATCTGAGTTTTGCTCAAATCTCGAATAAATTCAAGGACATATTCGAAGAAATTCTGGCCGTCGGTCGGAATGGTTTGTGGATTCCGAACAGCTATGATGACTGAACCTAATAAGATAGCAATTACGACCCAAGAAGTGATAAGTACTTGGGCATGGATTTGTAAACCTCCTATTTGCCAATAGAAATGTTGGCCTACTTCTACACCCGATATATCGTATAACCCTTTGAGGGTTTTAATGGAACATGGTATAACATTCATATTGTCCTCTGACAGAAATTGAACTTCAAAAAAGGAATTATTTTGATTCAACCATCTATTTCTCAACTCACTAACTTGAATCATTAATCGTATATTTTATTTACGATACCAAGAAATTACATAACATCATAACATAATAATAATATCAATATCCCCATTTTTTTATCTCTTTTTTAAAATTAAAAAATAGTAACCGATCCAATAAATTAAATCTATGAGTTGCCAAATAATTAACTAATCTTATTATTCTTAATGATAATCAACGATTTCTTATCTTATCTTATATAGTATAGCTAGAACGACCCTCACAAATTGCAGATACTAATTTGTTAAGAATCAATCGGATTGAAGCTATAGCGTCATCGTTTGCTGGAATCGAAATATCTGCGAGATCTGGGTCACAATTTGTATCGATTAAACAAATTGTTGGAATACCCAAAATGACACATTCTCGAAGAGCCGTATATTCTTCTTGCTGATCAACGATGATCACAATATCAGGCAACCCCGTCATATATTTGATCCCACCGAGACATGTTTGCAAGGTAGATAATTTTCTCTTCAACATTGCTGCATCTCTTTTGGAGATACAGTTGAGTTTCCCCATCTTTTGTTCTGCTCTTAAGTCCCTGAACTTGTGAAGTCTCGTTTCCGTAGTAGACCAATTCGTTAACATACCACCAAGCCATTTTTTATTAACATAATGACACCGAGTCCTTATTGCAGCTGATGCTACTGAATCCGCTGCTTTATTTTTTGTACCAACGATTAAGAAGTTTTTTCCCCTACTTGCTGCATCAAAAACTAAATCACAGGTTTCTGATAAAAAACGAGCAGTTCTAGTGAGATTTGTAATATGAATACCTTTACGCTTTGCAGAGATGTAAGGGGCCATTCTAGGATTCCATTTCTTAGTACCATGACCAAAATGAACTCCTGCTTCCATCATCTCTTCCAAATTGATGTTCCAATATCTTCTTGTCATTTTTCCCCAGACTTCCTTTTTTTTAACAAAGAGACGAGGTACCCTGAAATAAATAATTGTTCCGATGGAACCTTCTACGGGGGATTGACCGTTGATACACGACCCAAACCATTAATTTCTTTTAATTACTTATTTTTTTTTTTATTTATTACCAATTTAATTACTTATTTTATTTTTTACCAAATCAATAATCGGACCAGATAATTGAAAGATAGTTAAAGTGAAAGGAAAGAATCCGCTCTTAGGAATCATTAAATCGGGTAAATGATTGTTCTGATGTCTCATGGAAATTTGTCTCATGGAAATAGTTTTGGACGTAAGAACAAAATAATTCTCTATGGTGTAACAAAATATCTCTTATTTCCAACTCGAATAGATTCTTTCTTTTGATTTCCAAATGAATGTTCTTGTCTTGCCTTGAAGGGTGTACTAATTTTTTGAATCCAGTACCAACAGGTATAATCCCCCCCAGAACAACGTTCTCTTTCAGGCCTTTCAACCAATCAATACGACCTCGTAGAGCAGCTTTCGCTAAAACTCGAGCGGTTTCTTGAAAACTTGCTTCGGATATGAAACTTTGAGTATTTAGAGATGCCCTCGTTATTCCCAATAAGATTGCCCGATAACAGATCGCTTCGTCCAAAGCACGCCCTGCTCGTTCCGCTCGCAAAAAGCCGATTAATTCTCCAGGTAAAAAAACATTAGACATTCCATCTTCTGAAACCAACACTTTTGATGTTACTTGACGTACAATAATTTCTATATGTCTATTATGGATCTGTACCCCCTGGGATCGATAAACCTTTTGGATCTTATTAACCAAAGAGATACGACTTTGGGCTATGGTTAGCTCAGCTCCAATCAAGAATCCCCAGGGGATTCCAAGAATTCTTTGTATACGTTCGTTCCAACCTTCAACTCTCCTTTCTAGGTTCATCGATATTGAATCAATCGAACGCACTTCTAAGATTTGTTCCACTTTTGGAAGACCTTGCGTTATGTCACCAGATCTCGATTTTTCATATATAAATGTAACTAATGTATCTCCTTCGTAAAGGATTTCTCCATAATGGCTATGAACAGTTGCTCCTGGAGTGGCCAAATAGGGTTTAGCTGATCTTATAACTAAGGAGTCAACATGAACAATTAAAATTTGACCAGATTTTTTTACGTGTGATTCGTATTTGAATAGACATACATTTTCACAAATAAATTGTCCAAGGCTAATTATTGTAGATGTCTCTTCACAATAATCGTGATGGAGAAAGCACCAATTCAAATGGAGTGGATTCAAAATTATGTTACCACATGGATCGGGATTATAAATCCTCCTATTTTCATCTATTAAACAGTATTTAAGTACTTGGAAAGTCTGTTTAAAATTGTCAAGTAGCAAATATTTCTTTAACAAGATATGATTATGAGTTATTAAATATAAATAGTAAGATGAAAAAAAATTCGCTATTTTAGGGACAATAGTCCCTAAGGGACCCAGCAAATCCCTAATTTTGATTATGGGATCTGATTCTTTTGTCACATTGTTATATTTCGAGCCATTGAATGGACCAATTCGAGAACGATTGGATGATGACAAAATTATCAAAGATTGGCATTCCTTATTTTTATTTCGATTCAACAACGTACCAATACCAATAGTTCCTTGATGTTGGATAAGTGATTGAATCTTCGCCTTGGAATAAAAAGGATTGATATTGGTGCGATCTAATCCATTATCGGAAATCAATACAGAACTTGCCCTATCATACTTTTTTCCGGTATACGAAATAGTGGACTTGACTAACTCAATTCTTATGAAATCGCGAATCAGATCATTTGTCCTTACCTCAACAAAGGAAGCATGAACCTCTTCTATAGAACCATTTTTTTCTTGGTCCCAATTCAATACTAAGCAAGTCCGAACTAATTGAATACTTGTGTGATAAATTCCTCGAATTGACTTGCCATTTCCATAAAAGATATAATTGACAACTCTAAGTTGGACATTATCCTTTTCCTGCAAGAGATCCCGAGGGAAAAGTGTTGCTAAATTTATCCCATCAGCTATTTCATATGTGACTACGGACCGAACCGAAACAAAATACTTTTTCTTGGTGGGTGTAATCCGTTGGACATAGATCCAATTTTTAAATTTTTTTGATTTCTTAGAATTTTTTTTTTCCGTCTCTGGTGGTATCAAAATGCCGCTGTGCCTGGATATCTTATCTGTTTCTCCAGGAAAATAAATATCTCCAGAAAAGATTTTCAGTTCAATACTTTTTTTTTTTCTCTCCACTCGGACTAATCCGCCTACCCGGCTTCTTGTATTTAAAGCGAGTTGTGTATCTACTCCAATGATAGTATTGTTCCGGACCATTATGAACGAAGATCCGGGTAAGATATGCACTTCTTCGAGAATGAAAAAAAACCGATCTACTTTCTGGTATTTCGGACTAAATTCTTTTGCTCCTCGATACTCAATCAAATCCTCTTTTTTTATGTTTTTTATGATTGAATCTACCTCTATGGTCCCATATTTAGTAATTCCTGAACTATTTCTTCTGTATCGTGGATCATCAAAATAAGCAAGAATACTATTTCTACGTAAAATACCATTTATGGGTATTTCAATCGAAATACCAAAACAGGGCATTAGTTCTTTATCTCGTTCTTGATCATATTGTAATGGGATAATGAATCTATTTCTTCGTTTTTTCGCCAAGAAATCAGAATTTTCTTGGAGAATAGAAGGATATATGAAATTCCAACGACCATTGGATATGATTCGATCAGGTCTTGAATAGTCAAGAATTTCCCTATCTTTTTTACCAGAAGTATCCAACAATTTATGTCTTACTCGATGATTAGTCATTGAGAGGTCAAAGATATATCTTTCTTCGAAAGAAAAAGAATGAACATTCATTTGATCTTGATCTTTGTGGAGTGAAAAAGACACTATACTGGATCTGCGCGGACCTCCCGCTAATATCCATAAATGACTTGTTTTTGGTAATAGATGAACATTACCATGTGTATATTCAGATGCATGGTGGACATCGGTACTCCAGTGCATTTCTCCCTCTGATTCAGAATAAATATGTTTTCGTACCTTCTCTTTAAAACGAAAAGTAGACGTTCCGGCACGAATCTCAGCAATCACTTGTTCTGATTCTACATATTGATCATTTTGAACTAAAATCAAACTTTTTGGTGGAATATTCACATTATGGATAATATCCCGAGTCTCAATAGTTACATACAAGTCTATAGAACATAGAAAAGCAGGATGCCCATGACGGGTACGTGTGGGATAAACCAAATCCTCATTAAATTTTATTTTTCCATTAGAGGGAGCTCGTACATGTTCGGCAGTATCACCTGTGAATACTCCACCGGTATGAAAAGTTCTTAATGTTAGTTGAGTCCCTGGTTCCCCAATTGATTGACCCGCAATAATACCTACGGCTTCTCCCAATTCGACCAGGTCGCCGTGAGTGGGACTCCGACCATAACATAATTGACAGATCCAAGATGCACTCTTGCAAGTAAAGGGGGTTCTAATATATATTGGTTGTGCCCGAAAAGTTATGAATCGATTGACAAGTCCAATCCCAATATCTTGATTTCGAGCGGCAATGCATCGTAGACCCATATATATATTGTCTGCTAATACGCGACCAATTAGTGTTTGGACAAAAATTTTTTCCGTCATCCCATTTCGAGGACTCACAGAAATACCTCGGATAGTACCACAATCCGTTCTACGTACAATAATGTGTTGAACTACTTCAACAAGTCTACGCGTGAGGTATCCGGCATCTGATGTTCGTACAGCAGTATCTACAACTCCTTTGCGGGCTCCGTAGCAGGAAATTATATATTCTGTCAAAGAAAGCCCTTCGCGTAAATTGCTTTGAATGGGTAAATCAATCATTTGTCCTTGGGGATCCGACATTAATCCTCTCATACCTACTAATTGGTGTATCTGAGATGCATTTCCTCTAGCTCCCGAAAAGGACATCAGATGGACTGGATTAGAAGGATCAGTCATCCGAAAATTAGGATTCATTTCTTGTCTCAAATATTCACTTGTAGCATACCATATCTCAATGGATTGACGTAATTTTTCTACCGCATGTACATTTCCATAATGATGGTGTTTTTCAAAAATAAAACTTTGTTGTTCAGTGTCTTGGACTAACCATCCCTTAGAAGGTATTGTTAAAAGATCATCAATTCCTAATGAAATAGATGTAGCAGTGGCTTGCTGGAAACCCAAAGTCTTTACTTGATCCAGGATGTGTGATGTATATGCCATTCCGAAATGATCTATTAATCTGCTAATAAGTCGTTTCATAGCAGTTCCATTTATCACTTTATTGTGAAAGACCAGATCAGCCCGTTCTGCCATAAGTACCTCTATATTCTGCTGAGTAGGATTCGACAATGGGCCTGAGTCAGTGATTCGAAAACTTCCTTTCCTCAATCTCAATCTTGATTCACGCAAAAATTAAGAAATTATGATACCAGTGCAACTGGAGAGACCCGAATTCCTATGGGCACGGGCATCACCTAATCTAATTTATTAGTTTAGATAGCGTATGAATAGGCCCGACAAAACCCCTGTATGGCTTCTTCTATTTCTCGATAAAAAGAAATATGACCAAGAGTGGTTCGAATGTATATACAATGGATTTCTTTTTTGACACTTCCTACTATTAGATAGTGCTCATAAATCTCATGATAAGTACCCAAAGATTCATATTGAAGTTCGATGGGAACTTCTCTTGAGCCAATGACACGTTGATCTAGTCTCCATCGGAGCCACAAAGGACTATCTAAACTGATTCGTTTCTGCCGATAAGCTCCAAGTACATCATAGGAACTACAAAAATACAGTTCTTTCTCTTTCGTATACTTATAGTCATTATTGTCAACTGTATTATTTTGATAGTTTCCGCGATTATATGTATTATGCCTATTTGCACAAATACCTCTACGATTCCTGATCGTTAATACATAGAGTCCGATAAGCATATCTTGAGTTGGTACGGAAATGGGATCCCCAATAGCTGGAGACAAGAGATTTATATGAGAAAACATAAGTAAACGAGCCTCTGCTTGAGCTTCCAAAGATAAAGGTACATGAACAGCCATTTGATCTCCATCAAAGTCTGCATTGAAACCCTTACAAACTAATGGGTGTAAACAAATAGCGCGCCCCTCCACTAAAATGGGTTGGAAGGCCTGTATGCCTAATCTATGCAAGGTGGGTGCTCTATTCAACAATACAGGATGCCCCCGCATAACTTCTTGAAGTATTTCCCATACAATCGGTTCTTTTTCCCGAATTTTACTTTTAGCAATCCCTATGTTAGAAGCAACATGTTGTCTTATTAGACCACGAATTAA